CGAAGGGGACTAAACAGGAACAAGAGGGATCCACCGAAGAAGATCCTTCTCTTTTTTCGGAAGAAAAGGAGGATCCGGACAAAATCGATGAAAGGGAAGAGATCCGAGTGAATGAAAAGGAAAAAACAAGGGATGAATTCAACTTTCAAGAGACATTCTATAAAGATAGCCAAGTTTATAAAACTTCTTATATGGATAGGAATAAAAATAAAGAGAATTCGAAGTTAGAAATATTTAAAGAAGATCCATTTTTTTTATGGTTTGAAAAACAAAAAAATAGAACTTATAAAAAATTCAAATTTAAAAAATACAAAAAGGAATAAATTAATAAAAAAATTAATACAAACAATAAATACAATAAGAGATAAGAAGAGATGCGACCGCCCCCTACATATTTGATACCTTCTCCGAAAAAGAAACTTGTAAGACCGAAACCATTCGTAATTCCATCAATTACTCGTCTATCCAAAAAATGAATTAGTTCAGCTAGTCCTCTTATACCCTGAGTTAAGGATATTGTATAAAAAGCATCTATGTAACCACGATTATATGACCAATCATATATCCCATTTCTTATTCTGTCCCCTAAAATTCTATTAGGACCTCTTTTAGAAAACGAATTTAGTAAGTTCAAATTTTGTAAAGATGAATAAATAGGCTTATATAAAAAAGACGCTATAAATATTCCGAAAAAAGCTATACTGACAGAAAAACTTGCATTTGTCACAAATTCATACCAATCCACCGAATTATTTGAATTCGGATGTAAAAGGTTTATAGACGGATTTAACAATTTAGATAATATATCCAAATGAATTTCTTCTTGATTAAAAGCAAAGGGAATTCCTACGACCCCAACAAACAAAGTAAATAGCACTAATATAACCATAGAAAATAACATGGTATTGTCCGATTCATGAGGATAAGAGAAAGTATTTTTAGTGACAAAATGAGTAATAGTAATAAAAGGGCGTATCCTGTTTTTTCCATTACCATCAATTTGATATGTCTTATTCGAAAAAAAAGAAGCCCTTTCATTATTATTCATTGTCAATAAACTTAATAAACAAAAATGATTTTTAATCGTTTTTGGCACTTCTTTTCCCCATAGAGATATTGAATAGCAGGAACTACTTTTTTGACCATTGTAATTTTGAAAATGAACATTGAAATGTCCCTCAAAAGTAAGTAAATAGATTCGAAACATATAAAATGCGGTTAATCCTGCTGTGGAACAAGCTATTATTGCGAAAATAGGTGAATACAACCAACTATCATTAAGAATTTCATCTTTGGACCAAAAACAAGCAAGGGGGGGAATACCACAAAGAGAAAGTGTACCTACTAAAAAAGCAGTTTTTGTAATTGGTACATGCTTTTTTAAACCTCCCATAAGAACCATATTCTGACTTTTATCTGGAGAATATCCAACAATAGCTTCCATTGAATGAATAATTGATCCGGATCCTAAAAACAACAATGCTTTTGAATAAGCATGAGTAATCAAATGAAATAAAGCGGCTCGATAAGACCCCATACCTAGAGCTAACATCATATAACCCAATTGAGACATTGTAGAATAAGCTAAACCTCTTTTAATATCTTTTTGAGCAAGAGCTAAAGTAGCTCCTAATAATACTGTTATTATACCTATTAAAGATATGAAATTCATTATGTAAGGTATGATTATAAAAAGAGGAAGAAGTCGAGCTACAAGAAAAATGCCCGCTGCTACCATAGTAGCGGCATGTATAAGAGCCGAAATGGGAGTAGGGCCTTCCATGGCATCAGGTAACCATACATGAAGGGGGAATTGTGCCGATTTCGCAACTGCACCTGCAAATAAAAGAAAGGCACACAAAGTAAGAAATAAAAAAGGAACCTCATTATTATAAATCAAGTTATTCAATATTTGGAACAAATCCCGAAATTCAAAACTACCGGTTATCCAATAAAGACCTAAAATTCCTAATAATAAACCAAAATCGCCTACACGATTCGTTACAAAGGCTTTTTGACAAGCAGTCGCCGCACTAGGTCGTGTGAACCAAAAACCTATTAATAGATAAGAACACATTCCAACTAATTCCCAAAAAATATAAATTTGTATCAAATTCGAACTAGTAACTAATCCCAACATGGAAGTATTGAAAAAACTCATATAAGCAAAAAATCTCAAATATCCTTGATCATGAGACATATAATTGTCACTATAAAAAAGAACCAAAATTCCAACAGTAGTAATTAATATTAACATAATAGAAGTAAGTGGATCTATTAAGTGACCGAACTCTAAAGAAAAATCATTATTAATGGTCCAAGACCATACATATTGATAGATAAAACTTCTATTTATTTGCTGAATAGATAGATAGACCGAAAGTATCATAACTATACTTAACAAGAAAATACTAGGAAAAGCCCACATACGGCGAAGATTTTTTGTTGCCGTTGGAAAAAGTAGAAGTCCCACTCCTATTAACATAGGAACTGGAAGTGGAATGAAGGGGATAATCCATGAATATTGATATGTATATTCCATAAAAAAACCTTTTTATTTTTAATTAATTCTTTATAATTCACCGGCTCTTATATCTTTTTATAGGTTCAATAAAAAATCAAGATATGGAATACTTAAATAGAATTTTCTATTCCTAATTATTCTGAATCTTTCTTCTTTAACCAATATTTCAAATATTCAAATCAAGAAGTTAGAATTGGTCAAATGATATGAATATGATCAAGTTACTATTTATATTTAAAATGAAATAAGACAATAATTGATTTTATTAATATTGAATATTAAGTAAAATTTTTATGAAAATGAAGAAAAAAATTCAATTATTATTACGTATTACGAGAATTTATATGCATAGAGCAAATAATTACACCAAAATCGAGTAGTTAATACATTACTTTATTTTGATAGAAATAATAGGATGGTCCATACCAAAACGGGCGCAATAAAAAAAAGAACTCGTTTTTTTTATTAGTTCGTTTATTCATAATCATTAACTAATTCATGATAGAACTGATTATACTCCATTCGAATAAAAGATATTTTTTTTCTTTGTAGAAAACGCTAGAATATCCCACACTTTTCTTTCAATACCAGGGAGAAGAAATAGAATTAAAAGAAAAGACGAAATTACTAAGATAACTTTTAGAAAATAATGTATTCTTTGATTAACTACTAGTTTAATTCCAATTTTAAAATCAAAAAAATGTGTACTCATTCTTTTCTTTTTCTTTTGAGTTTGACCAACTAATAAAAAACTAAAGTAATTTCAGTAATTTGGAATTTGTTAGGTAAGGATTGGTTTTTTTTGAACTTTTCGGTGTATTTTGTTACATGTATAAATATAGCACGACGAAAATAGACAGAGATATAAAAAAAAGAAAAAATGGAATTGTTTGACCAATAGATGTCTTTCACATTCAACTAGAGAAATTAATAACTTTTTTTCAAATTTTTAATGGCAGTTCCAAAAAAAAGTACTTCTATATCAAAAAAACGTATTCGCAAAAACATTTGGAAAAAGAAGGTATATCGGGCAGCGTTGAAAGCTTTTTCCTTAGCGAAGTCTCTTTCTACCGGGAATTCAAAAAGTTTTTTTGTACGACAATTAAATAGTCAAACACTAGATTAACTAATCTTAATCTGAAAATGGTACTTTTTTTTTTTTTAAAAAAAAAAGATACAAGGTTTCACTTTTTTTTGAATATGTTTTATCCGGTGGGGATTCTTATTTTCCTCATCGGTACAATTATCTGTCATATCATCATAATAAATAAGAAAATTACAAAAAAAGTTTTTTCTTAGACAAAATGTTCAGTTCAGGCCAATATCGAATTAGTTTTCGAAATCCTAAAGAAAATTCTTTACATGACGAAAAACCAACCTAAGGCCTAAGGGTTAATATAAAGCTCTACAAATAGTTAAATAAAAAAATTTTGAATGTCACACTGTACTGTGATCCATAAAAAGACTTTTTTTGTTCATTGATAAAAAAAGTGCATCTTCGATTTTTAAAATCAGATAAATGAGAAATTAATAAAAAAAAATGATAATAAATATTTTTATGGGGAACGCTTCAATCCATATTGAAACGAAACGAGTTTTTTCTCATCACTTTGAATGAAAATGAAAAAAAAATATGGAATTGACTCCTTCAATGTCGACGATTAAATAATAATAGATTATTATTATTTCGAGTACGCCGCTATGGTGAAATCGGTAGACACGCTGCTCTTAGGAAGCAGTGCTAGAGCATCTCGGTTCGAGTCCGAGTGGCGGCATGGCATCTTCTAAAACAAATGGAATAAGTCCTATAATAAATTCAATTCCTGATTTCAATTCCGTAGAATTGGTTTACCCCACTTTTTCATTTTAATAAAAAAAAAAATTTATGATATTTTCCACCTTAGAACATATATTAACTCATATATCCTTTTCGATCATTTCAATAGTAATTACTATTTTTTTGATAAGCTTATCGGTCGATGAAATCGTAGGACTATATGATTCGTCAGAAAAAGGCATGATAGCTACTTTTTTCTGTATAACAGGATTATTAGTCACTCGTTGGATTTATTCGGGACATTTCCCGTTAAGTGATTTATATGAATCATTCATTTTTCTTTCATGGAGTTTCTCCGTTATTCATATGGTTCCGTATTTTAAAAAACATACAAATTATTTAAGCACAATAACCGCGCCAAGTACTATTTTTACCCAAGGCTTTGCTACTTCGGGTCTTTTAACTGAAATGCATCAATCCGAAATAGTAGTACCTGCTCTCCAATCCCAATGGTTAATGATGCATGTAAGTATGATGATATTGGGCTATGCAGCTCTTTTATGTGGATCATTATTATCAGTAGCTCTCTTAGTCATTACATTGCGAAAAGCCATAAGGGTTTTTAGTAAAAAAAACAATTTTTTAAATGAGTCATTTTCCTTTGTCGAGATCCAATACATGAATGAAAGAAGCAATGTT